ACCAAAAACCTATTAATAGATAAGAACACATTCCAACCAATTCCCAAAAAATATAAATTTGTATCAAATTAGAACTAGTAACTAATCCCAACATTGAAGTATTGGAAAAACTCATATAAGCAAAAAATCTCAAATATTCCTGATCATGAGACATATAATTATCACTATAAATAAGAACCATCATTCCAACAGTAGTGATTAATATTGACATAATAGAAGTAAGTGGATCAACCAAGCAGCCAAATTCTAAAGAAAAATCATTATTGATGGTCCAAGACCATACATATTGATAGACGGAATTGTGATTTATTTGCTGAATAGAAAAATGGGCTGAAAAAATCATAACTATACTTAACAATAAAACACTCGGAAAAGCCCACATACGTCGAAGATTTTTTGTTGCCGTTGGAAAAAGTAGAAGTCCTGCTCCAATTAACATCGGAACTGGAAGTGGAATGAAAGGTATAATCCATGAATATTTATATGTATATTCCATAAAAAAAAATAAAAGATTTTTCTTAATTAATTGTTTCTGATTCACCGGTTCTTATTTGTTTTCTGTTGAAAGGGGTCAGTTAATAAAAAAAAATTAAGAATTAAGATAAGATATAAAAAATAAAACTTAAATAAAATTTTAATTCTAATTATTACGTAGTACAATAATTTATTTATATCTATAGAGCGAGGATAAATAATTACACCAAAAACAGTATTTGGTATGAATCATAAAGCGCATAACTTGATCAATAAAAACTATTTATTGTAATTAGGTTATTCAGAATCATTAAACAATTTGTTTTGTAACTAATTGATTGTCTTCCATTACAATAAAAGCTATTTGTAGTAAATGCTATGATATCCAACACTTTATTTTATGTAAAATAAAAAAAAAGGGCAAATAAAATGCCTTTATATAAATATAATAAAAATATAATAAAAAATTATGTATTTTGTATCCTTTAACAGATTAACTACTAGTCCCATTCGAATTTGAGAATTAAAGTTGGGTGTACTCTTTCTTCGAGTTTGACCAATTAAATTAATTAAAATTAATCTAATAGAAAATTATTAAAGTTTTTTTAATTAAGCGAGAGAGGGGTTGGGTTATTAAACTTTTGATGTATTTTATTACATGTATAAATGTAACACGACGAAAATAGAAAGAAAACGAAACGCACAATCTTTTCTTTTTTGTTTGTATTGGATTTTTTTATTTTATCAACTTCAATCAATTCTATTTTTTGGCATAGGGGATTGTTTTTAGTAATATTTTATGCGATTTTTACACATCCCCCTTTTTTATGAAGGGAGTATAATTTAGATAATAAATAGATAGAGAACAGTAAAGAATTTCTTTTTTTGAACAATAGATGTCTTTCACATCCAACCGAAGAACCTATTATAATTTTTTAATGGCAGTTCCAAAAAAACGCACCTCTATTTCAAAAAAACGGATTCGTAAAAATATTTGGAAAAGGAAGGGATATCGGGCAGCATTGAAAGCTTTTTCGTTAGCGAAATCTCTTTCTACCGGGAGTTCTAAAAGTTTTTTTTGTGTAACAAATAAATAATAGTAATCAAACAATACAATAAATAATCTGAATCGGTCGAATTAGAAAAGTAATCTAATTTTGTTTCTAATTTTTTTATAAGATTTATAAGTTATAAGAATTATAATTAACATCATAATAGTAAAATAATATAAATTTATATAAAATTATTTTTATATAAAATAATTTATAATTTATATATAATAAATATATAAATAAATAAATTATAAATAAATAAAAATAATTAGTTTCATAATGTTTTAATTTAGAAGGCGTCTTTTTTCTTTCGTTTCTGATATAGATAAGAATTCTGTTGTCTACTTAATTCGAAAAATTAACGGTACTTTTTTGTTTGAAAAAAGGATAAATGCAAGCACAAGGGTTCACCTTTCGTTTTAGTATGTTTTATCATTTTCAGGATGGGGATTCTCACTTTCCCCATCGACTTGACTCAATAATAAAAATAAATTTATTATTGAGTTATATTATATATTATAAAGAAGAGTTCGTTGAAACTAAACTAATTGATTAAGTTTAAAATATGTTTTATAATCTTCTAAATCATTATTTTTCTAAATTATTATCACTATATAAACTCTTTAACCCAATTTCATTTTAATTAATAAAATACCTTTTTACATTTTTAGGTAGTTATATGACGAATGTGCCAATTTTGAGTGATCTGTTTTAGATCCTATGGTTCGATTGGAAGATCGATCAAAATATAATAGATATCGAAGATATAATATATATTAATTTAAAAATTAATAAAGTATTTTTTGAAGTACGGTACAATTTCGATAGAAATATAAAATATTGTTATATAATTGATACACCCATACTAATACCTAACTTAATCGGGTTGCTAAATCTTAACACAAATTCTCTACACAACGAAAAACCCTAAGAATTCATATAAAACTATAAAACTAACTATGCAAATATTTACAAAAACCCCTTGAGTGTATCGCTGAAATTGTGTTATATAAAAATTTTATTTTTTTCTTCATCGATAAAATTCATTTTTTATTTTAGATTAATAAAATAAATGAATCATTAAAAAATGCAAACGAGACAGAACATTGTTTTTAGTTCTATCTATGGATTGAAGTCAAAATAATCTAGTTACAACCGTAACATTTTTGTTTTAGGAAAACATAAAGTAATAACTTACGAAAAACTACATTTTTAGTTCGGTTAAATAAAATGGACATTCTAAAATAATAAATAAAAAGATAATAAATATTATTAACGAAAACGTTTTAATCCCCAATTCTTAAACAAGTTTTTATTCATCAATTTAATGGTTTCCTAAAAAAATATTGCATTTAATTAACTCTTTCAATCTCGACGATTGAATAAAAATAGGTTATTATGATTTCGAATAAGCCGCTATGGTGAAATCGGTAGACACGCTGCTCTTAGGAAGCAGTGCTAGAGCATCTCGGTTCGAGTCCGAGTGGCGGCATGGCATCTTCTAAAAGAGTAAGTCCTATAATGAATTCAATTCCCGATTTCAATTCCTATAATTGCGGGACCCCCTTTTTTTAATTTTTATGATATTTTCAACTTTAGAGCATATATTAACTCATATATCCTTTTCTATCGTTTCAATTGTAATTACAATTCATTTGATAACTTTATTAGTCGATGAAATCGTAGGACTATATGATTCGTCAGAAAAGGGTATGATAGTTACTTTTTTCTGCATAACAGGATTATTAGTTACTCGTTGGGTGTGTTTTGGGCATTTACCATTAAGCGATTTATATGAATCATTAATTTTTCTTTCGTGGAGTTTTTCCATTATTCATATGATTCCGTATTTTAAAAAACATAAAAACCATTTAAGCGAAATAACCGCGCCAAGTGCTATTTTTACTCAAGGTTTTGCTACTTCGGGTCTTTTAACTGAAATGCATCAATCCGAAATATTAGTACCCGCGCTCCAATCCCATTGGTTAATGATGCATGTAAGTATGATGGTATTGAGCTATGCAGCTCTTTTGTGTGGATCATTATTATCATTAGCTCTTCTAGTCATTACATTTCGAAAATTCAGAAGGATTTTTAGTAAAGGCAATAATTTAGTATTAGTAAATGAGTCATTTTACTTTGGTGAGATTCAATACGTGAACGAAAGAAACAATGTCTTACGAAACACTTCTATTTCGTCTCAAAATTATTACAGGTATCAATTGATTCAACAATTGGATCGGTGGAGTTATCGTATTATTAGTCTAGGGTTTATCTTTTTAACCGTAGGTATTCTTTCGGGAGCAGTATGGGCTAATGAAGCATGGGGATCATATTGGAATTGGGATCCAAAGGAGACTTGGGCATTTATTACTTGGACCGTATTCGCGATTTATTTACATATTAGAACAAATAAAATTTTTGAAAGTCTAAATTCTGCAATTGTGGCCTCAATGGGCTTTCTTATAATTTGGATATGCTATTTTGGGGTTAATCTATTAGGAATAGGGTTGCATAGTTATGGTTCATTTACATTAACACCTAATTGAATTAAATAAAGGACTTGACTGACTTGACGAATAGAAACATAACATAGGATGGCATACGTGTATATATACGAAAACTTCATGTAAACCATTAAGAACCATTTGAATCATTCCATTTCCATTACTTGATTCAAATGGTTCTCACAAATGCCAGACATATCCGGTTATAATATAATTCCAATTTTTTTATTTAACTTCAAATTTAACTTAAAAGAAAAAAGGACTTATTTTTTATTGTACAACGAATGATTTTTAAAATCATGGGATTTCAGTTTAATCCTTTGGTTTACTCACGAAAACTATCTATAAAAATAATTGGATATAATAGCTTCGACCTTGTCAACTGATAATGAGAAAACGAAATCGGGATAAACACCAATACCTATTACAGGTAAAAGGATCGAGATCGAAACAAATAATTCTCGCGGTCCAGAATCAAAAAAATAAGAATTTGGGGCATTAAAAAGCTTGTATCCATAGAACATCTGGCGTAACATAGATAATGAATAAATAGGAGTTAATATCATTCCAATTGCCATTACAAAAGTAATTAATATTTTTGTCATTAAAAGATATTTTTGGCTAGTAAGTATTCCAAAAAAAATTATCAATTCGGCAACAAAACCGCTCATGCCCGGTAATGCAAGAGAAGCCATTGATAATATACTGAAAGTCGTGAATATTTTTGGAATTGCGATAGCCATTCCGCCCATTTCGTCGAGATAAACAAGACGTATTCTATCATAACTCGTTCCGGCCAAGAAAAAAAGCGCAGCGCCAATAAATCCGTGAGAGATTATTTGTAAAATGGCTCCGTTAAGTCCTGTATCGCTTATAGAACCAATTCCTATAATTATGAAACCCATATGAGATACAGAAGAATAGGCTATTCTTTTTTTTAAATTACGCTGACCAGGAGATGTTGAAGCTGCATAGATTATTTGGATTGTGCCTACTATCATCAACCAGGGAGAAAATATCGAATGAGCGTGGGGTAATAATTCCATATTGATCCGAACCAATCCGTATGCTCCCATTTTTAATAAGATTCCGGCTAAAAGCATACAAGTACTGTAATGTGCCTCTCCATGAGTGTCTGGTAACCATGTATGTAAGGGTATGATCGGTGATTTGACAGCAAAAGCAATAAGAAATCCAATATAGAATATTATTTCCAGTGCTACAGGATATGATTGATTAGCTGATGTTTCAAAATTTAATGTCGGTTCATTGGAGCCGTATAAACCAATACCCAGAACTCCTATTAATAAAAAAACAGAACTTCCTGCAGTGTACAAAATAAATTTTGTAGCTGAATACAAACGTTTCTTTCCCCCCCACATGGATAGAAGTAAATAAACTGGAATTAATTCTAACTCCCACATGATGAAAAAAAGTAAAAGGTCTCGAGAAGAAAATGGGCCTATTTGACCGCTATACATTGCTAACATCAGGAAATGGAATAGTCGGGAATCTCGAGTAACTGGCCGAGCCGCTAAAGTAGCTAAAGTTGTGATAAATCCTGTCAGTAAAATAGGTCCTATAGAAATCCCATCTATTCCCAATCTCCAGTAAAAATCAAAAAAATTGATCCATTTATAATCCTCTGTCAGTTGCATTAATGGATCATCCAATTGGAAACGATAACCGAATGCGTAGGTTGTTAGAAGGAGTTCCATTAAACATATACATATAGTATACCACCGAATTACCTTATTTCCTCTATGAGGGAGAAATAAAATTAAAGAACCCGCGAATATTGGCAAAACTACAACTAGTGTTAACCAAGGAAAATAATTCATGGTAAAAACAAGATAAACTTGGACCAGAAAACCCCGTGCTCAAAATAAAGATTTTTTGAGCGCGGGTTTTTGTCGGTAAAGGTAAAAAAAATGTATTTCAAGTAGGGTTTTCTGGAACTTATTAATAAGCTAGACCCATACTTCGAGTTGTTTCATGCCATAAATAAACTCGAACACTCAAGAAATCCGTTGGACAGGCGGATTCACATCTCTTACAACCGACGCAGTCCTCTGTTCTTGGAGCAGAAGCAATTTGCTTAGCCTTACATCCGTCCCAAGGTATCATTTCTAATACATCTGTTGGGCAGGCTCGCACACATTGAGTGCACCCTATACACGTATCATAAATCTTTACTGAATGTGACATTGGATCTATAAATTTTTAAATGTCAGAAATTTTCGATCTAGTAAACTTGTAAATGAATCATATATTTAGACACCAGATGAATCAATAATTTATCAGAATTTTTATAATCAATCTACTTCTGGATCGACCCGTGCGATAGAACCAAGATACTTTGATTTCTTACATTGATTTTTTACATTTTCGAAAACATGTATTATACGTAATGTATGGTCATGGTAATTATAATTTATGAATATTAGAATTTATATGATTATTAATACTACTTATTCAACAAATTTGATTGATTGATACGAGTTGATTTTCTGTTACGATAAATTGACGAAACAATAGCCGGACCAATAGCTGCTTCAGCGGCTGCAATAGCTATAACAAAAATTGAGAAAATATTTCCTTTTAATTGGCGACTATCAAAAAAATCAGAAAATGTTACGAAATTTATATTAACCGCATTCAGTATAAGTTCAAGACACATAAGGGCTCTAACCATATTTCGACTCGTGATCAATCCATAGATACCGATAGAAAATAAGTAGGCACTCAAAACAAGTACATGCTCGAGCATCATTGACCAACTCCTTATCAATTTCGATTCATTTCAATATGAACTGAACAACAATTCATTGGATTGCTGTTGCCAATTCTATAGATTTATTACTGTCGCGCCACGGCAATTGCACCTATCAAAGCGGCTAAAAGAATTATCGAAACGAATTCAAACGGAAGAAAAAAATCTGTTGATAAATGAATTCCAATTTGTTGACTATTACTTATCAAATCTTGTTCTATAATCTGGTTTGATCTTGTAGTCCAAATAATCCCGTACCATGACGTATCTGTAATAGTAATCATGAGTAAAACAAAAATACTTGTACAAACTGGCAAAGTAACCCCATCCCCAACGGTCCAAAGATTCAAATCTTTGTAATATTCTGAACCATTCATAAACATCACAGCAAATACGATTAAAACATTTATAGCTCCCACGTAAATAAGGAGTTGTGCAGCAGCTACAAAATAGGAGTTTAATAGAATATAGAATAAGGATATACAAACAAGAACCAGTCCCAATGAAAAGGCAGAATAAATGGGGTTGGTAAATAATACCACTCCCATACCTCCTAGTATAAGAACCGATCCCAGAAAGACTAAAAGAAAATCATGTATTGGTCCGGGCAAATCCATTATATGTAAAATAAGAGATAAATAAATAGAAATGTTTTTCATGACCTTATTGAAATCCGAACAGAAAAAAAATTATAATTTTTGAGCAATTCCTAATTAAATCCTAAGTAAATAAATACTAAGGGATATGAATAAATGTAAGTACAATTATTGGACTAATTTAATTCGTTATCTGAAAGAGTAGTTCTAATTTGAAACTATATATGTAAAAATAATTACGGATATATTAATTAATGGATTTTCAATCCAAATTAATACGTGATTCTTAACCAACTAATCAATAGTTGGTATTTGTAGTTATTGACCAAACAAAACGAAAGAAACCCGATTCCTTTAGATTAGATCAAAACTTAACCTTAGTATTATTTATTAGTAAAGTAATAGTATTAGTAAAGTAATTATAAATTATTCTTTAATCAAGAGATTTACTTATTTTTTTTTTGAGGCGAATAAAAAATTGTTCGAATTGTATAATCATCAATTACTGACATTGGTAAACGACCCAAAGCAATTTGATTATAATTCAATTCGTGACGATCATAAGTAGAAAGTTCATATTCTTCAGTCATTGATAAACAATTTGTTGGACAATACTCAACACAATTACCACAAAATATACAGACTCCGAAATCAATACTGTAATTAAGCAACCGTTTCTTGCGAATATCAGTTTCCAATTTCCAATCAACAACAGGTAGATCTATAGGACATACACGAACACATACTTCACAAGCAATACATTTATCAAATTCAAAATGGATTCGACCGCGGAAACGCTCCGCGGTGATTAATTTTTCATAAGGATATTGAATAGTTACGGGTAAACGCTTTGCGTGAGATAAAGTAATCATGAAACTTTGACCAATGTACCTTGCAGCTCGTACTGTTTGTTGACCATAATTCATGAACCCAGTTACCATAGAGAACATATCGTTAATATATATTATGAATAATTTTATGTTTGTTTATTTCTCTTGTTTGAGACAAGTTGTAAATTTCCCTTACAGCGAAAAGAGTTGGGAAGAAGTTGTTAATAATAGATTACCGAGAGAAATAGGTAAAAGAAATTTCCATCCAAGATTCAATAGTTGGTCCATTCTTAGCCTCGGTAAAGTCCATCTTGTTGTGATAGGAATGAACAAGAACAAATAAGTTTTAGCTAATGTAATAAAGATACCAATTGTCGCTCCAAAAACTCCACATGTTTTATTTATTTCAAAAAGCTCAGAAACATATATGTCCGGAATAGAGATATTCCAACCTCCCAAGTAAAGAACTGTTACAAATAATGAAGAAACTAATAGGTTTAGATAGGAAGCAACATAAAATAAACCAAATTTTATACCCGAGTATTCGGTTTGATAACCTGCTACTAATTCTTCTTCTGCTTCTGGTAAATCAAAAGGTAATCTCTCGCATTCTGCTAGGGAAGAAATGATAAAAATGATAAACCCTATAGGCTGACGCCACAAATTCCATCCCCAAAAACCGTATTTTGATTGCGCCTCAACTATATCAATTGTACTTGAACTGTTAGATAATTATAGTCGGTGATACCATTACTGTTACCATCGCTATTACAGAACCGTACATGAGATTTTCACCTCATACGGCTCCTTGAAGGCCAGAAATAAATCTAAGGATCGCGTCAGTATTATTTTATCTTGATACGTTTGTAGGATGGATAAAGTCAAAATCTATTGGACGGTCCTAAATTAGACCAATTGAATTCTGTCTGTTATAATTATTTAATATTTAATAATAAATAAAATATTTAATAATAAATAAAAAAAGTACTTCTGAATTGATCTCACCCTTTCTTTAATCTTTAATAATTTCAATAAGAATTTTAATTCTTCTTTGTTGAGTAATAACTTAATTGTTCAATAAAATACTTCTTGTAGAAATATCAATAACCCGTTGATTTCACGTACGAAAAAAATTCTATAATTAATTCATGAATTATGACACAAATTCTATACCTATTAATATGTATCTGGGAAAGAAAAAAATAAAAAAGATATCTTTTTTATTTTTTTATTGGAATTGGATTTCTTTCTCTTTTTTTCGTTCCTATTCTTCTTTCTATTTCTGAGAAAAAGGGGGCTTACAAAATAAAGTAAAGGATTATTTCGTTCCCAATAGTTATTTATTTAATCGGTGGATAGGAGCATACTCTGGATTGGAATCGTGTCGTGGGGAGTATTGCCTGATCATTTCTACCAATTTAAAGCCCCAATGAGTATTCTATATTATGTAAAAATGTCCTTTTGGAGAATTTACATAATCTCCATTACTAATCCTTTACATATCTTGGTGTTTCTAACCATCCACTCGTTTTTGCTCAACCCCCCGCTGTGGTAATACATACAAATGATAGTGAAAACTCAATACGGTTGATCTTTTGAGCCCGCTTCAAGTCAGGATGACTAATCAACCAATCTTGGGGGAAACGGTCGCTTCTGTTTATGTTTATTTCCGCTTAACTCTCTAACTCTTATACATAGAAAATGAGACTCAATCTTTTTACTGCGAATTTATATATAAGCTGTTTTCTTTCACTCATATAACTATTTGATTTAGTTCATCAACCCGAATAATGAATAAAAAAAATGAAGATAGCTACTTAATTCATTCCAACCCTTTCTTTGAAAGGAAGGAATAAAGAAAAGTTTATGTCTATGTATCAACGAATCGCACGTAGAGATATTGATAACACACATAAAGTTAATGGTATTTCATAACTAATCGATTGAGCAGCAGCTCGTAGACCACCTAAAAAGGAATATTTATTATTTGACCCGTATCCTGACATAAGAAGTCCAATTGGAGCAATACTGGAAATGGCAATCCATAAAAAAACGCCGATATTGAGATCCGCTAAAACAAGGTGATAGCCAAAAGGAACTACTGAATAGCTTACTAAAATTGATATGACTGCTATGGATGGCCCGATACTGAATAAACGGTTATCCCCCCTAGATGGAAGAAGATTTTCTTTGAAAACTAGTTTTGCCCCATCTGCTAGAGCTTGAAGAATTCCCAAAGGGCCGGCGTATTCAGGTCCAATACGTTGTTGTATCCCTGCGGATATTTCTCTTTCTAACCATACAATTACCAGTACGCCTATTGTGATTCCCAATACAAGAGTCAAAATAGGAATAAGCACCCATATAATTCCATAAACCTCTTTTAAAAACTCTAATCTAGAAAAAGAATCAATCTCTTGTACTTCTGGTATATCAATTATCATTTCAACGATCAACTTCTCCCATAATGATATCTATACTACCTAGTATCGTCATAATATCAGCCAATTTCATTCTTTTAACTAACTGAGGAAGAATTTGCAAATTGATAAAACCCGGGGGGCGAATTTTCCATCTCCAAGGAAAACCGCTCTGATCCCCTATCAGAAAAATTCCCAGTTCTCCCTTTGGGGCTTCGACTCTCACATAAAGTTCTTGTTTCGGCAATTCAAATGTAGGAGAAGGCTTTTTACTAATAAATCGATATTCAAAATCATTCCATTCCGGATTCCTTTCTCTATAAAAGTATCGTATTTCTAAATTCTCATAGGGTCCCCCTGGAATTCCTTCCAGAGCCTGTTGAATAATTTTTATAGATTCTATCATTTCACCAATTCGGACTAGATAACGAGCCAATGAATCTCCTTCTTTTTGCCACTGTACCTCCCAATCAAATTCATCGTAACACTCATAATGATCAACTTTACGAAGATCCCATTGTATTCCGGAAGCTCGCAGCATTGGTCCCGATAAACCCCAATTTATTACTTCCTCTCTACCAATAATGCCTACTCCCTCGACTCGTTCTAAAAAAATAGGATTTCGTGTAATAAGTTTTTGATATTCAGCAACTCTTGTTAAAAAATAATCGCAGAAATCCAAACATTTATCTATCCAACCATGAGGTAGATCGGCCGCTACTCCTCCGATACGAAAATAATTATGCATCATTCTCATACCGGTGGCAGCTTCGAATAGATCATATACTAATTCTCTTTCTCTGAAAATATAGAAAAAGGGAGTTTGTGCACCAATATCCGCCATAAAAGGACCAAGCCATAACAGATGAGAAGCTATACGACTCAACTCCAACATAATTATTCTGATATAGCTAGCTCTTTTAGGTACTTGAATATTTCCCAACTGTTCCGGTCCATTTACAGTTATTGCTTCTGTGAACATAGTAGCTAAATAATCCCAACGTGTTACATAAGGCAAATATTGTATAATTGTTCGGTTTTCCGCAATTTTTTCCATCCCTCGGTGTAAATAACCCAATATTGGTTCACAATCAATAACATCTTCACCATCTAGAGTAATGATGAGTCTAAGAACACCATGCATTGATGGGTGGTGGGGGCCCATATTGACTATCATGAGGTCTTTTCTTGTAGCTGGTATATTCATCGGTTTTTCCTCGATTCATTCTTTCATGAATTGCTGAAAACGAAAAAAAAGTTCATTAAAATTCAAGATCTAATAAATCAAATAATTAAAAATGCCTTTTCAAATTAACGGGTTTTTGACTCCCGAATATCCAACCGATTAATTAATTCTTTATAACATATTCTATTTTTCTTTGACAAATAAGACAGCAGTCGTTGACGTTTTCCCAGAATTTTACGTAAACCTCTCTGAGATAAATAGTCTTTTTTGTGTAATTCTAAATGTGAAGTAAGTCTTCGTATCCTATTGGTGAAACTAACTATTTGAAATTCAGCAGATCCTCTGTTTTCGTCTTTTTCTTCTTGTGAAATAACTGAGATGAATGAATTTTTTACCATAAAATGAAATCTTCTCGCCCTCTCTTTTTATTTTAATAAATTTTTATTGATAGATATCTTTATTGATCAGTAATAATAATGCCTCTCATTTTGTATATACAAAAATCTTAATTTTGTTATTAATTTATAATTTTTTTTTAATAAAATTTAATTTGTAAATTTTATTTGGATTTGAAAGGGTATACATAAAGGATGGTTGTTTTCTCCACTCACAAAAGATAAAAATTTAGACCTAAAATAAGAATATTTTGTTTATTCATTTCTAGATCAAATTGATATGTCATTGAATTAGTATCGTGTATCAGTGGAATGTAAGACAATGCATGTGTGCATCTCTTTGTCGTCATAGACCAGATATGGTATGGGAAATATATAAAAAATGTACTATTAATGCATTTTCAATCGCGGATACATATGTACCCTTACCATACTGAAACGACTGCCATTATTGGTATTAAACCAATAACGATTCATACAAGCCAAATCTTCTAATCGATAATTGGGCCAAAGAAATAACTTAAATTTAATAAGTTTTTTTTTATATTTTTTGCTTTTATCCAAAACTTGACTGTTTACCTTATTCCCATTACAAAATGCTGCATTTCTATGTCTATTCTCAGAATTGAAACAAATAAGAATTCTCAATTCTCTACGACGTCTAGGTGATAAAATATTTTCAGGAACAAACAAATCATAATGATTTTTATCTATATTTCCAGTCATCTTTTGATGTTTTGTAATGGCTTCATTAGAATTCTTATCAGCATGTTTTTTTTCTCGGTATCTTTGATTAATTTGGTGTTTACTTTTATGAACTAATGAAATACCGATGGTTTGATACATAATAAATTTTCCATCATTTTTTATAGATAGACGAATTGGTTCAATAATCAAAATTCCCCTTTTAATCAATTCTGTAAGAGTTAAATCTTTCTTAATCATCAGAATATCCAGACTCATTTCGCCCCTTTGAATAGAGGATATAGTAATTTCTCTTGGATTTATCAGTCTAAGCAGGAGACAATATACTTTGATGTTATTGATTATTTTTTTATTTAAAGAATCATCCCATCTCAATTGAAAATGCAAATACCTTTTTAGGAAGAAATCAAACTCCGCTTTTGTATTGATCTTGTATTGCTTTTTATTTCTATGTTTTTTCATGTACGATCCCGTATAATCTTCTTCAACATCTTTTTCTTGGTTTGAAAGAGCTGATTTAAAATCCGCTTGGCCCGCGTATTCTTTTTCCCCTTGATTTCGGTTTTCTAATTCAAAAGATTTTTTTGAATTCTCCGATATTGATATAAAAGGATCTCTTTTTTTATTTCCAGTGATGCTTTTGTTTTTACTAACATTTTCATTTATATTAGAATTTAAAACTAGTAATTTAATTGGTATAACCCACGATTTAATTTTATACGTATTATAAAGTATCCCCAATTCTGGGAAGAACCAAAATTCCATATTTGATATAGGACAACTTAGTATTTCTTCATTCATCCCCATCCAATCAAAAAACCCTTTTTGATTGGATAGGTTGATTTCTTGATCTTGCTGAATCGTGAGATAAAAAGGACCCCTCTTATTGATTTTATCAATTATTTGATACTTATTAACCCTAGTCTTAGTATATTTCTTACTGTTAGTGTCAGTCTCAATATCGATCCAGGCGTCAATATCGACCTTATTTTTAAGACAAAAATGGAAAATTCTCCAATCAAAATATTTTCTATCCGTATTTATCTCCATATCTCTAATATCATCTTCTACTAGATAATTATTGATAGGGATAATAGGAATACCTTCCGGCATATTAAATGATTTTTGTGTATGTGTGTTGTAATTATAAAAAATATCTTGGTTATTTTTTACTTGTAATGGTGATCCATAAATATAAGAGTCCTTCTTATCTTCATAATTAATAAATTTATATGCTAAAAGATCATATCTATATCGTTTTTTTAAATTATTTTTTTGATTCAGTAATGAATCTGTTTCAAAAATTTTTTCGTAGTTAATTAATTGATCCTTTTCATATAAATCACATAAATCTTTATTTTGAGCCATACAGTGTTGATTTAATATATTTCGCCATTTTTGTGGTACTAATCTAGACCATTTAATGTGAGATACATCACATTGATACTGACTCCTTAACCAATTTGTCCATTGATTCATTCCATAATTGCGAAGATTCTTATGTCTTAATTCGGAATGAAATAGTTCTTGTGTTACAACAAAAAAATCCTTTATTTCATTCTTAAGAAAAAGAGACATTCTGTTATATTGAAATACAGATTTTAACTTATATAAGTTAATAAGTTGAGTTTGTGATAATTTGTAAAATACATATGTTTGTGAAAAGTAAGATAAGTCACAAAAAGTCTTTGAATTCTTGTTACTAATATTAGTAAGTGACTTTTTTATAGTCGAAATAAAGGGAATTACACTTTGATTTGTTTTATCAATTCTTTCGTGATTTACTTCATTATCGTTAATGTATTTATTAATAATTTTTTTTGTTGATTCAAGAAAAAGTTTTGTATTGATGCTAGGAATATTAATGATACATAGAAAGATATCTATGTATATCCTTTCAATGAAATATTTTATAAAATAATGTGACTTAAGGATTAATCTAACATTTTGTCTTTTTAATATCTGCCAAATATTTTTTTGTGATTCTGATCTTTTATCATCATAACTTATTTTGTTAGAACTAAAATTTATATCTGGAGTTATAAATCCTTTTTTATTTTCTTTTGTAATTTTTTCTATTTGATTTATGATTGTATTTGTTCTATCAGTTAGATCTTGCATTTTTTTTTCTGTTAATGAATAATTTATCCAACCCTGAGATATAATTTGAATCGACGATTCAGGAATCATCCGATTACCAATTATCGAATCTTTTTTAGTTTCACTCAATTCATATACTTCTATTTCTCTCAATCCAAATCCAAATAATGTAATTGGGTTTATTTTTGAGAGTTCTTTTATTATTTCTTTTATAAACAGAATACTTTTAATGATCCATTTTTTTGTTTCTTTTGAGACATTTAGAAACAATTTTGTTTGTTCTTTTAAAATTCTTAGAATTATAAAACATTTCTTTTTCAATTTTTTTTTTAGTTCTTTAAAAACGGGTTCAAAAAATGAAAGTTGTTTTCTGGGAGAACCAAAAGGTAGTTCAGTTTCCATTCCAAAAATTGTTAAAAAGCAAAAATCATTTTTTTGATCCTTATTTTTCATTGGATCATTATAAGGGGCTTGTAGTTTAGATCTGTGCCACGGTTTAAGACGAAAAGGAAATAGGATCTTGATCTGAATACCGTCTGTTAACCAGTTTTTTGGAAATTCTTTTTCTGATAATTGAACGCCATTATAGGTACATTTAACATGCATTTCTCTATTCCAATCCCTTAAATCCTTAGACCATTCAGGAAATTGAAATAATAGTATACGGACTATATTTTTAGCTATTATCAATGAAGGTAATATAATATATTTTCTAAGAATTGATTGGGTTACTAACAAAAAACCTCTTATTACTTGAGCAAGTAAAATACTATCCCAGGCTTCTGCTATTTCTATACGCGATTTCTCCTTTCTTTTGTCTTCTTCTTTTTTGTCCTCTTCTTTTTTTTTCTCTGTATAATCCGAAAATTCTGTGTTTTTCCGCATCCAATTTCTAAAAATTATTTTCATACGCGCCAAAATATCAAAAAAAAAAAAAAAAGATTTGTCTATTCGGTCCAAAAAAAGGGGGGAATGCACATTTGCTTGAAAAAGTTTCCAAGTAACTGTTTTACGCCTTTGAGCGCGCATAGAGCCTTTGATTATGTCTCGACGAAAGTCCGATTGTTGTGAATAACGTATTAAAGCAATTTCGTCTGTTTGATCAGTATTATTAGTTTCTTGGGTATTCGTATAAGCATCAGTATTCTGGTGGTTATCAGTAAAAATCACTACGCGTTTGGCTTTTCTTGAACGAATCTCATGATCCTCTACCACACTTTCCTCGGTTTCTCCCTCTTGTTGTTCTAAATCATTGATTAATTTGTATGACCACCGAGTAACTTTTTTATTAATTTCTTTTATTCCAATAGATTTTTTTTTTATTGTTTTATCGTTCGGAACAGTTCTAACTGCATTGAATAAAAAATTAAAAATTTTTAATTGATCCTCTGAATGAATTCTTACTTGTTCGTGTTCTGGAACTAAAAAAAGTCTTTTAAAATTTAAACTTGATGTTGATTTTACAGCCAATTCATTGATTAAATTCAATAAATAACCAATTTCTGTTACTAATGATTTTCTATCATTTATATCAAATGGATTTGTTTTTTGTTCAAATTCTAAGTAATTAATAATAAGAAGGATACCATGAATTTTATTTATACAAACCCTTTCTCTGTAATTTTTTATAGAAGCTTCATTTATGATTGAAGGTGTAAACAATTTTTTGATCCGTCCCCGGTAGGGTCCATTCAAGAAAGGATCATATATTTTTGTTAAGTATTCTTTTTTAGTCTTATCATTACACAATCTAGTTCTTTTTTCGAGTACATTCATAACAAAAAATTCTTTATTTAGAGTTTTGTCGAGAGCTTTTACTCTATTTAAAAATTTATTGTTTAACTTTTTCTTTTTATGTTCATTTCTATAACTCCACTGATTATAAAATTCATTAGAAGGGGATTTTTCTTTTCTGAACAGAGACATTTGCCTTCGTATCATTTCAAAAAAAGTTGCCAAACTGGGGGGGTACGTAAAAGATATCCTTTCTTTTCCATCACTTTGACATGTATAAAAAAAATATTGTGACATTTCATTTCTTACATAATTTTCAAATCGATTGTTTTTTATATACCGCAACGGACGATTCCACCGTTTATAGTCGAAAAGAATAGTCACAATAGGTTTTTCAAACCAGAAGAGATCCCTTTTTTTTAATATTTCTAACTTTGAATTTTCTTGTTCTTGATTCCCATCCAGATAATAAGTTTCATAAACGGGTCTATTTTTATAGCGTGTCTCTTTAAAGTGGAATTGATCCTTTGTTTTTTCCTTTCCATTCACTCGTATCTCTTTCGTTTCATCGATTTTGTACGGATCCTCCTTTTCTTCCGAAAAAAGGGAAGGATCTTCTTCGGTGGATCCCTCTTGTTCCTGTTTAGTCCCCTTCGTTTCGGAAGTTGTTTCTATTTCTACATCTGTTTCTTCCGTTTCTTTCAGTTTCTTAGTAACAATGGGTGACG